GCGGGTTCGAGCCCCGTCAGTCCCGACAGATCCGATAACCAATATATATATAATTTATCAATTCATCTTTCCACTCTCTGGGAAAAGGAAGACAGTCGAATTTCACTTTGCAATAGGGATTCTTATTCTTATGATTCTTAGTTCTTTTTTCTTTCCTTTTTCTTTTTGCATTTATTTCTCACCTACAAATTTTCATTACATCAACTAGGACTGGTTGCTGGGAGAGATATGTGAATTAGTACTAGCACCCCCTTTTTTATTTGTAAGATCATACGTAGGATTCCAAAACATATTAGGTCTGGCTTTTCAATTTCTCGCGTCTATCTAATGGAATAGAGTCCCATATGCTTCTCGGGAGTACATACACAAATGGAATTCGTTTCTTGTACAATACACAATTTTTTTTATTATAGTTACCCTGACAAAATACTTTTTCAGATTAATCCTATCTCTCTTTCTGTCTCCGATTTTGTGCCATCTCAATCACTAAGACTAACTAATTTCAATTTGAAACATTCTATCTCATTCAAATTGCACGTTTAACTTTTCATATATGCGCCCGAGTACAACCCAAGAAAACAGGAGAGGATATTAATAAAAGAAAGATCAAACAAGGATCTTGCCTTTTTAGACCTTTTTCGGGGTAATGAAGAATCTTTTTTTCCTTCTTTATTTTTTTTTTTTTTTGATTCAGTATGGATAAAAGATTTTCCTATGTTATACTATTCAATTCGCGACGGCGAATTGATATGATAGCTCAGATATTGTTATTCATGATATTAATCCGATTCAATACCATCAAGATGTAATTCAGCCCATTGAATTTACAGGCGAAAAATTGATCATCTCTATGGGATTAAATCCCGAGTTATTGCGAAGTAAAAAAACGATGAGATTATGGAAGTCAATATTCTCGCATTTATTGCTACTGCACTCTTCATTCTAGTTCCTACTGCCTTTTTACTTATTATCTATGTAAAAACGGTTAGCCAAAATGATTAATTTGAATGAAACTTGATCTCTTTATCAATGATTGAAAAAATGGAAATAAAAAAGGATTCCAATTTCGTTTCTTAAATGAAATGAGCAGGCTAGAATCAGCAGTATTCGATGAAATTGGATAGTATGGTAGAAAGATTCATATATTTCTTTCTACCATGCTATACTATCTATTTATCTATTAGATTAGTGTTTTTTTTGTAGTGTAGAAAGTTGTGCTATACTATAAATAAAGATAAATACTTAATTTTATATAGATCAATCTACAATATGTATCTTCTGTTATGTACATAGGGACCCCAATTCTATTTTTGGCTACATCTATTTGATCGATTTGTATTGATTCTGATCAATCCGAAATAATCGAAAGGCAACTCTTACTTTTATTTTACATACAGTTCGAATTCCTAGATTTCGGATTATTTCAAATAGAAATCCAAGTATCCACCGAAAGAATCAAAGAAAGAAAAATGGTATGGGTATAACATATACTATATTAATAAAAAAAATCAACGTTAGTATTAGTAATAGTAATCTTTTTTTATCATTTCCAAGAAGTAAAGTAATTAAATTGATTGACTGGTTGATAGATGATCCAAAGAGTTCTATGGTATGTAAACTTCTTCGAATTTTGAAAAGAAATAGTAAACCTCATTAATTGAATTTGTAACACTTAAACCATGATATGAAATGAGTCGATAAAGCACAAATCCGGTTTCTAAAATAATAAAACAAGTGGTAAGTGCCAAATCTGCGACTCGTCCGGGTCAAGATCTTATTATGTGTATATCTTGTTGAACAAGCACTATATCTATGTTCTTTCCTTTAGAAAGTAGGTATCCGCTTAATATTAATAACAGAACGGCGGCTTTCTCTTGTATTTGGAGAAAGAGGAAAACAAAAAAGGGGGTCTGCTGTTCCCCGTTGTCCCTATATAATTTGTATAAGAGTCCGTTCGGCGAAATAGAGAATTTAGAAAAAATCCGAAATATATTTCCTATCATCTACATTTCCTTTCGAAATATAAACATGGGAATTATTAAAATATCTCTTTGATTGACATTATTATCTTTAAAAACACTTTGCGGAACGATCTATAAAACAATTGATACAGTTTGATTCCTCATACTCAAAACTCAATTAGTTAAGTAGTATTTCTAGAGTCCACTTCTTCCCCATACTACAAGTGAAAGGGAAAATGTAAAGACTACCATTAAAGCAGCCCAAGCGAGACTTACAATATCCATGTGAATTATGTCCCCTATCTCTATAAATATGAAGGAATTATTCCATTATTGTTCACTAATACTAATAATAGTAAAATCAATGATACAGAGTCAAAAAGGGATTCTTATTTCGGACTATTAATTAAATTTAATGAAGAAATTCAATAAATCCACATACATATAACAAATTCCTATACGATTTTTAACAGCCTATTCCACTCTTGACCGGCGGAAAAGAGGTTCTTTTTGAGCTTTTTTTTCTAAAAAAGCCAATTACCCAATCGAATATTAATCAAATACCTGAATACTCAGAGACTCCTTTGAGTGTGTATACAAAATATATTCCGCTTTTTCACAATTCCTAATTACGAACTAGTTAGATATCGCCTTCGGCTCTCTAATCGAATTCAAGGCTCAGTTAGTAACCACTACTTAGTATAATCTTCCCTTGAATCCTAGACACAAGGATTTACAGAACTTGAACTTTTGAGAACCCCAGATGCTTAGAATCGAGTAAGTACATATCAAGAGACAAGGGTCTCTCCTTCGGCTGGGGAATAATTAGGTGAGTTATAGGTTCTATCAGTCGATAAGGAATTTCGGGTCTTTTTTTTTTTCATTAGAATCAGGCGACACCCAGATTCGAACTGGGGACCAAGGAGTTGCAGTCCTCCGCCTTACCGCTCGGCCATGCCGCCAAAATGATACAAAATAGATGCAAATATGACCTCTTTGGGATGGATTACTGATTTTTTTTATTGTACTTGCATTTTGAATCCCTTTTCCCTACTTAATTCCCTTCACTACTAAAAAAATCTTTCCTCTTTTTAGGATCCATACTTTTGAAAATATATATAGGCTTTCAGTCACAAAAGTAAAAATTAATGAGAAATTGAACCTTTAACTATAACTATAGTAAAAATTAATGAGAAATTGAACCTTTAACTATAACTATAGTAAAAATTAATGAGAAATTGAACCTTTAACTATAACTATTGACTTGACTGCGAATTTATGAACAACTCTTAGATTTTGATTTCAAATTAGGGTTCCCTAATGGCATAAGAAAATCCAAATGATAACTAATAAGTATTGCGTCTTTTCAATAAAAAAGAATCGTTATTATTTCTCCGCTTTTCTTTTTCTCAGTCTCAAATTCCATTATAGCAACAATTATGAGTATATGCAACCCCCGAAACCAGAACAGAAATTACACAGACAATCGAGTATCTTAATATATGATATATAGGTATCTGCTTGTGTTTAAGTTTACTATAAATAAATTAATAAAAAGAACCCGCTTTACACTCGTATTTTTCGAATTCTATGAAATAGTACTAAATAGGTAAAAATATCTTTTTTCTCTGCAAATCTTTTTTTCACAATACAATAGACAGGGCAAAAAGGGTTAAGTAACAAAAAAAAATCAACTCTATATTGTTTCTGATTATTCTGTCTTTATCTCGGCGAAGGGATCAAATCTTGCATCTGTTTTTTTGGTATCCAATCGAATAGGAATATGTAATATCATAATAATGGTAGAAATAGAACGAAGGGATATTCTCTACAAAATTCTATACTATACAAAATTCTATACTATAAATAAATCGAATTAAGCGTTAAGCCACATAATTTTTTTTTTCCAAGAATGTTTTATCAATTCCTTTCCTTTTGTATCTATTCTGTTGCAAATTTCAATTTGAGTAGAAAATTTTCTTTATTCTCCGTTCATACGGATTTCATACATTCCATATCATTCATATATGGAGTTTTTGTGTCAAATTTTATGTGATTTAGTAAACAGAATATAAATCCCATCAGAGCTAGATCGATCTATATGATTCAATGAAGAATGAGCAAAAAATGGGATTTTTCAATAAATGGGGAATTCAGTTCAAATGCTACGGGATGAAAATGAGGGAATGTCTACAATACCTGGGTTTAATCAGATACAATTTGAAGGATTTTGTAGGTTCATTGATCAGAGCTTAACGGAAGAACTTGATAAGTTTCCAAAAATTGAAGATACAGACCAAGAAATTGAATTTCAATTATTTGTGGAAACATATCAATTGGCAGAACCCTTAATAAAAGAAGAGGATGCTGTGTATGAATCACTTACATATTCTTCTGAATTATATGTATCCGCGGGATTAATTTGGAAAACCAGTAGGGAGATGCAAGAACAAACAATTTTGATTGGAAACATTCCTCTAATGAATTCCCTGGGAACTTTTATAGTAAATGGAATATACCGAATTGTGATCAATCAAATATTGCAAAGCCCCGGTATTTATTACCGGTCAGAATTGGACCATAACGGAATTTCGGTCTATACCGGCACAATAATATCAGATTGGGGAGGAAGATCAGAATTAGAGATTGATAGAAAAGCAAGGATATGGGCTCGTGTGAGTAGGAAGCAGAAAATATCTATTCTAGTTCTATCATCAGCTATGGGTTCGAATCTAAGAGAAATTCTGGATAATGTTTGTTACCCGGAAATTTTCTTGTCTTTCCTGAATGATAAGGAGAAAAAAATTGGGTCAAAAGAAAATGCCATTTTGGAGTTTTATCAACAATTTGCTTGTGTGGGTGAGGACACGGTATTTTCGGAGGAATCCTTATGTATGGAATTACAAAAAAAATTCTTTCAACAAAGATGCGAATTAGGACGGATTGGTCGACGAAATATGAATCGGAGACTGAACCTTGATATACCTCAAAACAATACATTTTTGTTACCGAGAGATATATTGGCAGCTGTGGATCTTT